ATATATTTAAGCTCAGAAATATTAGTATTCCGGCGTATTTTTGTAATTTTTAGTCGTGGGTTTTGAGCTAATCAACATTTTTAATTTAGGAAATAAATTTATATATGTTATATATATAATACGTGGTGGGCATAGTCAACACTTACTACAACTCGTTGACTTGATACGTCCGTCGGGTCTTTCTTGCTTTTGGGGTTTGACAAGAATAACAGGATTCGCTGGGCGTAGGGGGTAAGGGGGTTTGTCGCGCAAAAAACAAAAGGGGGTATAACCGTAATATTGGATCAAGTAATGGATAGCTTATGCACTTGAATTAGAGTTATGCAATTCTTAAGTTATGACTTTCAATAATTAACCTATATTACTTAGACCAGGTCTAAATGAACTACCTTGAACTTGATTTGAGCCTGCACTGTGAGATGCAAAGTGAAAGGCAACCAAAAAAAGAGAACGTTATGCATATAAGAGAACGCCCGGCTAGGTGGGTAAAGAGACATATGTACTCCACCATTAATCAGATGCCAGTATAATTATCCGAGGGTGGAGTTCTACAGTTATGTACCTGAAATAGGAACCAGATGCCAGTAATAGTTCACCATGTGCAACCCCCACAGTTATTGTCCCTGACCTATCATTAATATTATGCAATTATGTATACTGGTTGGTGGTTTCTTACTACATTAATTATCTCTCTGAAAATCTTAGTTGATCTCTGCGAGGGAGAATTTTAAATGGACAGTATACTGGTTATTCGCCGTTCCGGCTTCGTTGGATTTTATCCTGAGTTTTAATATCGTGCTTATGTATACCTTAGAATTTAGTACTTGCTTTATGGTCTATATACTCACTTGGTGATTATACATTAATGTACTAGTACATTAATGTAATATTATGCATATTATGTACTAGATCATACCGGCAGTCCGGCGCGGGTGAGGCAGCGCATGGACAGAAAATAGTTTAGTTTTAGAATTCTGGCTTTGGGAGCCAGGGGTGGGAGTTAAAATCTCCCTTTTCTGGGCTCTAGGGAGGAGTTTAACCTCCGATCTCCGGTTTACAAGACCGACGCTTTTATTCTAAGCTACTAGGGCAAGCTCATTCTAGCGCCTTATTTTCCAATCACCCGGCAAGTGGGGCTAAGATCAGGAACAGGGCGAAGTATAGGGCGGATGCAATTTGTCCAATGACAATAAATGGGTGTTCTACTGGCATTCCTCCAATTCATGTCAGGATAATTATGTCAGCAACCAAGGTTCAGAATAGAAATTGGGTGGCGGGACGAAACGTTAGTCCTCGTTGTTTGGAGGTGTGTAGGATGGGCACTACTATTAATACAAGAATGGAGGACAATAATGCCAGAACACCTCCTAGTTTGTTAGGAATAGACCGAAGGATAGCGTAGGCAAACAGAAAATACCATTCTGGTTTGATATGAGGGGGGGTTACTAAGGGGTTTGCGGGGGTAAAATTATCTGGGTCCCCTAAGAGGTTAGGTGAAAATAGTGCGAGGGAGGTAAGGGCCAAGAGCATAGCTGCGAAACCCAGGAGATCTTTGTATGAAAAGTAGGGGTGGAAAGAGATTTTGTCCGCATCTGAGTTGATTCCTGCCGGATTATTGGACCCTGTTTCATGTAGGAAAAGTAGGTGAATAATAGTCGCTGCGGCGACTACAAAGGGCAGCAGGAAGTGGAAGGCAAAGAATCGTGTTAGGGTTGCGTTATCTACCGAGAACCCACCTCAGATTCATTGAACTAGCTCATTTCCTACATAAGGGACTGCGGATAGAAGGTTGGTAATTACCGTAGCACCTCAGAATGATATCTGTCCCCACGGGAGCACATATCCGACAAAGGCGGTCATTATTACTAATAGGAGGAGAACAACGCCAATGTTTCAGGTTTCTTTATAAAGGTATGACCCATAATATAGTCCTCGGGCAATATGTATATAAATGCAAATAAAGAAGAATGATGCTCCATTAGCATGTACACTACGGATTAATCACCCATAACTTACGTCTCGGCAGATGTGGGCAACAGAAGAGAAGGCAGTTGAGATGTCAGAGGTATAGTGTATTGCTAGGAATAGTCCTGTTAGGATTTGGGTAATAAGACAAAGGCCTAGTAGGGATCCAAAATTTCATCATACTGAGATGTTGGACGGGGTTGGTAGGTCAACTAATGCGTCGTTTGCAATTTTGATTAGGGGATGCGTCTTGCGTAGGCTTGCCATTAAGGTTCTTATAGTTGAATGACAACGGTGGTTCTTCAAGTCACTGGTCTCGGTTAGAGCCCGAGTAAGAATTATGACCTATCTTGTATCTTTATTATTATTGGCTCTAGTTGTCGGCTTGGTTGCGGTAGCTTCTAATCCTGCACCTTATTTTGCTGCTCTTGGTTTGGTGGTTGCAGCAGGGGTGGGATGTGGTGTCCTCGCGGGGCATGGGGGGTCCTTCTTGTCTCTCGTCCTTTTCCTAATCTATCTCGGGGGGATATTGGTGGTGTTTGCTTACTCAGCGGCTTTAGCTGCTGAACCCTTTCCAGAGGCTTGGGGAGATCGTTCTGTAATTGGATATGTTCTTATTTATATGTTAGGTGTGGGCCTAGTGGGTGGCATATTTTGAGAGACATGATATGAGGGGTCTTGGCTGGTAATTGATAACATAAAAGAGTTCTCAATATTGCGGGGTGATACTAGTGGGGTGGCTGTAATATACTCTTCTGGAGGGGGGATGTTAGTTATTTGTGCATGGGTTTTACTCTTAACCCTGTTTGTTGTGTTAGAACTAACTCGTGGGCTTAGTCGGGGAGCTCTCCGCGCAGTCTAAATGGAAGTGAAAAGGATCGCAAGGGTTGTGGTTAAGAGGAAAATTGTTAAATATGTTTTAATTATTCCTCGTTGAGAGTCACTAATATTCTTAGCCATTTTGACTTGGGCGGATGCGAGGCTTTTGGGGCCGACGGCTTCAAATCATGCTTGGTCTACGAGTTGGGTAGCGATTGTTTGCCCTAAGACTAAGTTAAGGTTGGGTACTATACGGTGGACTGTTGCAGGAAAATATCCTAGTATGTTCGAGAAGTGGTGGAATGAAATTGTAGGTGTAATTTTAAACTGCTTGTTAGTTAGGGTGCTTAGTTCAATGGCTACTAGCAGGCCAGTAACTGTTACTGCAAGGGCAGCTAATTTTAGTGCCATAGGTATAGTCATAACTTGGGTTTTTATAGGTAAAAAATTTAATGTAATAATGGACCCCGCAATAATGCTTCCCCAGGCAAGTCGTTTAATAGAATTAATTACTAGTGGGTTATTCTCATTAATTGGGGATAAGGGGAGAAATCGGGGAGATCCCATAGTGACGAAAAAGACTACCCGGAAACTGTAGACCGCGGTGAAGGATGTAGCAATTAGCGTAAGGATTAGGGCTCAGGCGTTTAAGTGTGAGGTGTTAAGGGCTTCAATGATAGCATCTTTTGAGAAGAAGCCTGCTAGGAAAGGGGTTCCCGTAAGGGCTAGACTGCCGATGGTAAGGCACGAGGAGGTAAAAGGCATCAGGTTGTGGAGGCCCCCTATTTTTCGGATATCTTGCTCATCATTTAGGCTGTGGATAATAGAACCCGAGCACAAAAATAGTATAGCTTTGAAGAATGCGTGGGTACAAATGTGTAGAAAGGCTAGTTGGGGTTGGTTAAGACCAATTGTAACTATCATAAGGCCCAGTTGACTGGATGTAGAGAAGGCTACGATCTTTTTGATGTCATTTTGGGTTAAAGCACAGGCGGCTGTAAATAATGTAGTTAGTGCTCCTAAGCATAGACAAATGGTTAATGCTAATGGATTATCTTCTATCAAAGGATGTAGGCGAATCAGGAGAAAAATACCAGCAACTACTATAGTGCTGGAGTGAAGTAGGGCAGAGACTGGCGTAGGGCCCTCCATGGCGGAGGGCAGCCAAGGATGAAGGCCAAATTGGGCCGATTTTCCAGTGGCTGCGAGGATGAGGCCAACTAGGGGGACTGTTATGTCGAAGTCCTTTGAAAGAAGAAAGATTTGTTGAATTTCTCATGAATTAAGGTTTATTGCAAGTCAAGCTATACTTAAAATCAATCCAATATCCCCTACGCGGTTATATAGTACGGCTTGCAGGGCTGCTGTGTTGGCATCTGCCCGTCCATACCACCACCCGATTAGTAGGAACGATATAATGCCAACTCCTTCCCAGCCAATAAAAAGTTGAAATATATTATTGGCTGTTACTAGAACAATTATGGCAATTAGAAAGAAGAGCAGGTACTTAAAAAACCGGTTTACGTAGGGATCGGAGTGCATATATCATAAAGCGAATTCTAGAATGGACCAGGTAACGTATAGGGCAATAGGGGTAAAGATAAGTGAATAGTGGTCGAACTTGAAACTGATACTAATATCAAATGTGTTCGTATTTATTCAGTGTCAGTTGGTGACAATACTTTCGGCTCCCTGGTCCAAAAAAATTGTTAGTGGAATTAAACTGACAAGGAATGCGCTGCTAACAGCCATTTTGACGTGAGTAGCTGCTCATTCTGGACTTTGAGTGTTTGAATTAAGGGTTGTTAATAGGGGGTAAATTAAAATTGTAATTACTAGAATGAGTGATGATGATAAAATTAGGGTTGTTGGGTACATAGCTTCTACTTGGATTTGCACCAAGAGTTTTTGGTTCCTAAGACCAACGGATGAGCTGTTATCCTTTAAAAGCCCGAGGAAGCCACGGAGTTTAACCGTGGAGTCTAAGGATTAGCAGTACTTATTGCCTCGGGCCTCCCTCGGTGAGTAAGGGGAGTTTAACCCCCATTTCTAGAACCACAATCTAGTGTTTTAAGTTAAACTATACTTACTAGTAGCATCAGCCTCACATAAGTTCCGGCTTTGCAATTAGGAGAACTACTGGAATAAGGTGTATGACTATAAGCAGGTGCTCTCGGGTGTGGAAGGGGGGTAGTCCTACGATATGATTAGGGGTTGGGCCTCGCTGTGATATTAGGAAAAGATATAATGAATAGCCCGCTGTAATGAGGGTTCCTACTCCAGTCAGGGCAATAGTTCATGGGGACCAGCTAAACAGGGATGTAATAATCATTAATTCTCCTATTAGGTTGGGGAGAGGGGGGAGTGCTAGGTTGGCTAGATTAGCGGCAAATCATCATACAGCTGTTAGTGGAAAAATCATTTGGAGTCCTCGAGCAAGAACTATTGTTCGACTATGGGTTCGCTCATAGGCCGTATTAGCTAAGCAGAACAGTGCTGAGGAAACCAATCCGTGTGCGATTATTAAAATAATTGCTCCTGTGAACCCCCAGGGGGTTTGGATCAGAATTCCGCCTGCCACTAAGCCTATGTGACTCACTGATGAATAGGCAATCAGTGATTTCAAGTCTGTTTGTCGTAGACAGATGGAGCCCGTCATAATAATACCCCAGAGGGCTAGGATAATGAATGGGTAGGCCAATTCTTTGGATAGGGGGTCCAGCATAACCATTATTCGTATTATTCCGTATCCTCCTAGCTTCAGTAATACCGCGGCTAGGATTATAGACCCCGCTACAGGGGCTTCTACATGCGCTTTTGGTAGCCAGAGGTGTACACCATAAAGTGGTATTTTTACGAGGAAAGCAATTAAGCATCCGGCTCATCAGAATTTATGTCCTCAGGATTCAAGGGCAAGGGGTTGGGAATATTGTAGAATCATTATTGATAGGGTTCCTGTTGATTGTTGTAACAGCAGTAGGGCTACTAGCAATGGTAGTGACCCGGCTAGAGTATAAAATAGAAAATAGGTACCTGCATTGAGGCGTTCTGTTTGATTTCCCCATCGTGTAATAATAATTAAGGTTGGAATTAGGGTGGCTTCAAATATAATATAAAACATAATCAGTTCTGTTGCACCAAATGCTATAATTAAAAAGGCCTGCAACGAGGTGAGAAGGGAAATGTATAGACGTTGTCGGTTGACAGGCTCTGGATTAATATGGTTTTGGCTAGCTAAAATCATTAATGGTAGAAGTCAACATGTTAGTACCAGAAGTGGGGTAGATAGTGGATCTGTAGCCAAATATATGTTTGAGGCTGCTCATCCGGTTTCAGATGTTCATTTTAATCAGGTTAGGCTAATGAGAGCGATAAATAGGCTATGTGCAGTGGTGGTTGTTCAAAGCCACTTAGGGGATGAAATCCAGATTGTTGGAAATAGCATAATCGTGGGAATAAGCACTTTTAGCATTGTAATAAATTGAGGTTCTGAAGGCGGTCGGTCCCATGAGTTCGGGCTGTGGCAACCAGAAGCGCAAGCCCTGCGCTAGCTTCACAGGCGGAGAAGGCTAATAAAAGTATAGGTGCGGCAGAAAATCCTGTTGATTCGAATTGCAGAGCTCATAGGGCCAGTGCAATAAATAATGATAGTATTATGCCCTCTAGGCATAATAGGGCAGATAATAGGTGGGTTCGATGGAATGCTAGGCCTATTAACCCTAATACGAAGGCTGAGCTGAAGCTAAAGTGTACTGGTGTCATAAGGGAATTATGGAATTAAACCATAATTTTCTGAGCCGAAATCAGAGGTCTTATGTTGGACTAATACCCTACTCTGCTCACTCTAGGCCTCCCTGGGTTCATTCATAAATTAATCCTAGTGTTAATAAAATTAGAACTGTTGTTGCTCAAAAGAATGTTCCGGTGGGGGTGTGGAGCTGATCTCCCCAGGGCAAGGGGAGGAGGAGTGCAATTTCCAGGTCAAAAAGAAGAAATAAAATTGCTACTAAGAAGAATCGGAGGGAGAATGGTAACCGGGCTGAGCCCAGAGGGTCAAAACCACACTCGTAAGGTGATAGCTTTTCTGCATCGGGGGTTATCTGCGGTAATCAAAAGGATACAATTGCTAAGATTGAAGATAGGACTATAGTAATAAATAGAATGGTAATAACTAAATTCATTATCTTTCCTTGGGGTTTAACCAAGACTAAATGATTGGAAGTCACTTGTACTAACTTTAATACTAGAAAGATTATGAGCCTCATCAGTAAATTGATACATATAGGAATAGTCATACGACGTCGACGAAGTGTCAGTATCACGCGGCAGCCTCAAAGCCAAAGTGGTGTTCTGATGTGAAGTGGTATTGGATTTGGCGCAGCAAGCATACGGCTAGGAAGGTCGAGCCAATGATAACGTGAAGTCCATGGAATCCTGTAGCTACGAAGAAAGTTGATCCGTAAACACCGTCTGCAATTGTGAAGGGGGCTTCGTAATATTCTATAGCTTGAAGGGCAGTAAAGTAGAGCCCAAGAATAATCGTAAGGGTTAAAGACTGGATAGCTTGTTTGCGTTCTCCTTCTATTAGGCTGTGGTGTGCCCATGTTACTGTAACTCCGGATGCTAGCAGTACAGCTGTATTAAGAAGTGGTACTTCAAATGGGTCTAGGGTAGTAATTCCTGTGGGGGGTCAGCATCCCCCTAATTCAGGGGTGGGTGCTAGGCTAGAATGGTAAAAAGCTCAGAAGAAGCCAAGAAAGAAAAATACTTCAGATGTAATAAATAGAATTATTCCATATCGTAGACCTTTTTGGACTGGGGGTGTGTGGTGTCCTTGAAATGTCCCCTCTCGAACAATGTCACGTCATCATTGGTATATTGTAAGAACGGTAAGAACTAATCCTAGGGTTATTAGGGTTGTTGAGTGAAAATGAAATCAGATTGCTAGTCCGGACGTTAAGAGAAGAGCGGCGATTGCGCCGGTTAAAGGTCATGGGCTTGGATCAACCATATGATATGCATGCGCTTGGTGGGCCATTAAACGTTTTCTTGTAGATATAGGCTTAGAAGAAGTACAAATACGTAGGCCTGGATTATTGCCACTGCCACTTCTAGTAGGGTCAAGAGAAATAGGACAGCAGCAGTAAGGATGGCTACTGTTGGTATTATTGGCAGTAGAACAAAGACAGCGGTAGCAATTAGTTGAATGAGTAGGTGACCTGCAGTCAGGTTTGCTGTGAGTCGTACACCTAGGGCTAGAGGGCGGATAAATAAGCTAATTGTTTCGATAATAATTAATACTGGAATTAAAGGGATTGGTGTGCCTTCGGGTAATAGATGTCCTAGGGCAACGGTTGGTTGATTTCGTATACCAATAATTACTGTGGCAAGTCATAATGGCACAGCAAATCCTATGTTTAAAGACAGTTGAGTAGTTGGGGTGAAAGTGTAGGGGAGGAGTCCCAATATATTAATAGTAATTAAAAATACTATTAATGAGGCTAGTAGAAGGGCCCATTTATGTCCTCCTACATTAAGAGGTAATATAAGTTGACTAGTAAATCGGTTAATTAATCATCCTTGAATCGTAATTAGTCGGTTGTTAATTCATCGTGAGGGTGGTGTAGGGTAAAGTACTCAGGGTAGGGTGATTGCAATAGCAATTAGGGGTACTCCTAAGTAGGATGGGCTTGCGAATTGATCGAAGAAGCTTATTGCCATGGTCAGTCTCAGGATTCAGTTTTGTGTTTTTCGGCGCTTACCGGGGTTGGTTCATTTGGTGAAATATGATTTAGTACTTTGGTGGGAATAATCGTGAGGAAGATTACTCATGAGAATACTAAAATTGCAAATCAGGGGGCGGGGTTAAGTTGTGGCATTTCACTAGAGGTGGTTGGGAAGCACCAATCTTTGGCTTAAAAGGCCAACGCTTTGTCCCATATTTAGCTTCCTAGTGAGGCGTCTTCTAGTATTAGGGATGATCAGCTCTCGAAATGTTCGAGTGGAACGGCTTCTACTACAATAGGTATAAAGCTGTGATTAGCTCCGCAAATTTCAGAGCACTGTCCATAAAAGACCCCGGGACGGGAGGCAATGAAAGCGGTTTGGTTAAGTCGCCCTGGGACGGCATCTATTTTTACACCTAATGATGGAACAGCTCAAGAGTGTAGTACATCCTCGGCTGAGACTAGTACACGAATTGGAGATTCCATTGGTACCACTATTCGATGGTCTGCTTCGAGGAGTCGAAATTGCCCAGGATTAAGGTCTTGGGTTGGGATCATGTAGGAGTCAAAACCCAGGTCTTCATAGTCTGTATACTCGTAGCTTCAGTACCACTGGTGTCCTATGGCTTTAATTGTTAGGTGGGGGTCATTAATCTCGTCTATAAGGTATAAAATGCGTAGAGAGGGGAGGGCAATCAAAATCAGGATAACAGCTGGTAAAACAGTTCATACAATTTCGATTTCTTGAGAATCTAAAATATACTTGTTGGTAAGTTTAGTTGAGACTATTGCAACAATAATATATAGTACTAAAGTGCTAATTAAAAATACAATCATTAAAGCGTGGTCATGAAAATGAAGAAGTTCTTCTATAACGGGTGATGCCGCGTCTTGGAATCCTAGTTGTGTGGGATGTGCCATTAAGCTATATAGCTTAAGACATGCAGGGGTCTAACCTACGATTTCACCTTGACAAAGTGATGTAATTTACTAATTTTACTAATGTCTTAGAAGGAAGTGGCAGAGTGGTTATGCGGTTGGCTTGAAACCATCATATGGGGGTTCAATTCCTCCTTTCCTCGATTAATTTGATTGTACTTGAACGAATGCAGGTTCTTCAAATGTGTGGTAAGGTGGAGGGCATCCGTGTAGTCATTCCACGTTTGTTGCGGTTAATTCCACGGATATAACTTCTCGTTTAGCAGCGAAAGCTTCTCATAAAATAAAGAGAAACATGATTACTGCTACTAGTGAAATGAGAGATCCAATAGAAGAGACTGTATTTCATAGGGCATAAGCGTCTGGGTAATCGGAATACCGTCGTGGCATTCCGGCTAATCCTAGGAAGTGTTGGGGGAAGAATGTTAAATTAACACCAATAAATATTACCCCAAAATGGATTTTTGTTCATGTGCTGTGAAGGGTATACCCAGAAAATAAGGGGAATCAATGGACAAATCCTGCTATAATAGCAAATACGGCACCCATTGATAATACATAATGGAAATGTGCGACTACGTAGTACGTATCATGTAGCACAATATCTAGAGATGAGTTGGCTAGAACAATTCCGGTTAGTCCACCTACCGTGAATAAGAAAATAAATCCCAGGGCTCATAGTAGAGGTGTTTCTCACTTAATTGACCCACCATGGAGCGTAGCAAGTCAGCTAAATACTTTGACACCCGTTGGAATTGCAATAATTATGGTTGCAGATGTGAAGTAGGCACGAGTGTCTACGTCTATCCCGACAGTAAACATGTGATGAGCTCATACAATGAAACCTAAAAGGCCAATGGCCATTATGGCTCATACCATACCCATATACCCAAATGGTTCCTTTTTACCAGCATAATAGGCTACGACGTGAGAAATGATTCCAAATCCGGGTAAAATAAGAATGTACACTTCTGGGTGGCCGAAAAATCAAAACAAGTGTTGGTAAAGGATTGGGTCTCCTCCCCCTGCAGGGTCAAAGAATGTTGTATTTAAATTTCGATCTGTTAATAGCATAGTAATTCCTGCGGCTAGGACAGGTAATGATAAGAGGAGGAGAACAGCCGTTACAAGTACAGCTCACACGAATAGGGGTGTTTGATATTGAGAGATGGCTGGGGGTTTCATATTGATTGTTGTGGTAATAAAGTTAATTGCCCCAAGAATTGATGAAACACCTGCCAGGTGAAGAGAAAAGATGGTTAAGTCTACAGAGGCTCCAGCGTGGGCAAGATTACCCGCAAGTGGGGGGTATACTGTCCATCCTGTTCCGGCTCCAGCCTCAACCCCAGAAGAGGCTAATAATAGGAGAAATGAGGGAGGCAGAAGCCAGAAGCTTATGTTATTTATTCGGGGGAATGCTATATCAGGGGCTCCGATCATTAATGGTACAAGTCAGTTTCCAAACCCTCCAATTATGATAGGTATTACTATAAAGAAAATTATAACGAAGGCGTGGGCGGTAACAATAACATTATAAATTTGATCATCACCAAGAAGTGATCCGGGTTGACTTAATTCGGCTCGAATTAGAAGGCTTAAGGCGGTTCCTACTATTCCGGCTCAGGCACCAAATACAAGATAGAGGGTGCCAATGTCTTTGTGGTTGGTAGAGAAGAATCAGCGTGTGATTGCCACAGGTAGGATGGCCGAGTGCATAGGCGGTGGGTTGTAGCCCCGAAGACAGAGGTTTAACTCCTCTTCCTACCATAGCTCTGTGGTGAAGAACACATAAGATTGCAAATCTTAAGACGCAGACTAACCTCTGCCGGGGCTTTCTTCCCGCCTTACCCGGCTAACGGCGGGAAGAAATAGATGAATGCTCGCTGGTTTGAGCGCTTAGCTGTTAACTAAGAGTTTGTAGGATCGAGGCCTTCTCATCTAGAAAGGCTTTAGCTTAATTAAAGTGTCCGATTTGCATTCAGAAGATGTGGGATAAAGTCCCGCAAGTCTTATCAGGGGCTAGGAGGTTTTCACTCCTGCTTAGAGCTTTGAAGGCTCTTGGTCTAGGTTGTTATCCTAAGCCCCTAGCTCACTATTAGTAAAACACCTGGAGTGAGGGGGAGAAGTCCAAGTGCGATGGTTGTCGTAAGGGCTAGCGGCATAGTTAGTTGAGTGGAGCGGGTTCGTCATGGGGCGATAGAATTTACTGTATTGGGATACATTGTCAGGGTTATTGCATAGCATAGGCGCAGGTAAAAGTACAAGCTCAATAGGGCAGCAAGGGCCATGATGGTTGCCGTAAGGGGTAGTCCTTGCTTAGCCAGCTCTTGCAGAATGAGTCACTTAGGTATGAACCCTGTTAGGGGGGGTAGTCCTCCAAGAGACAATAAGACCAAGGCAGCGGTAGTGACTATAATGGGGCTTTTTGATCAGGCCATTGTCAAGGTACTAATCTTGGTAGCTGATGAGAGTTTCAGGGTAAGGAATGCTGCCGATGTCATGAAAACATATGTCCCTAGGGCAAGGAGAGTTAGTTGGGGAGCATACTGTAAGACAATAATTATTCAGCCCATATGAGCAATAGAGGAGTAGGCCAAAATCTTCCGGAGCTGAGTCTGATTTAGACCACCTCAGCCCCCAACAAGCGTTGATGCTAAGCCTAACATTGTAAGAAGCACAGGGTCAACGGCTGGGGCTAGCTGTACAATCAGCGCAAATGGTGCAAGCTTTTGCCAGGTCGAGAGAATAAGTCCTGTAAGAAGGTCAAGTCCCTGCAAAACTTCTGGCAGCCAGAAGTGTACCGGAGCAAGCCCAATTTTAAGTGCGAGGGCAGCAATAGCTATGGTGGTAGCGAGGGGATGAGATAAATTGTTAATATCCCACTCTCCGATAAGTCAAGCATTTGTTGTACTTGCAAACAAGATTATGGCGGCTGCAGTGGCTTGGGTTAGGAAATATTTGGTGGTCGCCTCAACTGCCCGGGGGTGGTGGTGCTGAGCCATAAGTGGTAAAATCGCTAGTGTATTAACCTCTAAACCCATTCAGGCAAGGACCCAATGGGAGCTGGCGAAGGTTAGGGTGGTTCCTAGCCCAAGGCTAGAGAGAAGGATAGTAAGTACATAAGGATTCATTGACAGAGGAGGGATTCTAACCGTCATGTTCGGGGTATGGGCCCGAAAGCTTATTTAGCTGACCCTGTCGTAGAAAGTGGTGTAGAGGAAGCACCAGGAGTTTTGATCTCCTGAGGATGGGTTCAAACCCCTTCTTTCTAGGAACTGGGGGGACTTCAACCCCCATTAGCCACTCTATCAAAGTGGTCCTTGGACATTCAGGCACAGTTCCTAGGGCCCATTAGAGTTGTGGAGGTAATCCTGCAAATGCGATTGGAAGGGCAACGTGTCAGAGTACTAATGCTAGGGTTAGTGGAAGGAAGTTTTTTCAGACTAAGTGCATTAGTTGGTCATATCGGAACCGTGGATACGAGGCTCGAACCCATAGGAATACGATGGAGAGTAGTGCTGCCTTAATTATTAGGTTTATTGCAGTCAGTTCCGGAATGGCTGGAACATGGGATGCTCCTAAAAATAGAATTGCTGAAAGTGTGTTTATTAGTAGGATATTAGCATATTCAGCCAGGAAAAACAGGGCAAATGGTCCTCCTGCATACTCTACGTTAAATCCGGAGACCAATTCTGACTCTCCCTCTGTAAGGTCAAAGGGCGCCCGATTTGTCTCCGCTAGCGTAGAGATATATCACATTGCAGCTAAAGGTCAGGCTGGTACGAGTAATCAAATGCCTTCTTGGGTAACATTAAATATCTGCAGGGTATAGCCTCCAGAGAAAATAATGATGGATAGCAGAATTAGGCCTAGGCTAACTTCATATGAAATTGTCTGGGCTACAGCCCGCAAGGCTCCAATTAGTGCATATTTTGAATTAGATGCTCATCCAGAGCCTAAAATGGAGTAGACTGCAAGGCTGGATAGTGCTAATACAAATAAAATACCCAGATTTAAGTCGGCCACAGGATAAGGCATAGGTATTGGGGCCCAGAGTGTTATGGCTAGTGTCAGTGCAAGTATGGGGGCTGCTAGAAACAGAAATGGGGATGAGGTTGAGGGGCGAATTGGTTCTTTAATGAAGAGTTTGAGCCCGTCTGCAATCGGTTGTAGTAGCCCATATGGCCCTACAACATTTGGACCTTTTCGTAATTGTATATACCCTAGGACTTTACGTTCAATTAATGTTAGGAAAGCTACTGCTAGTAGTACAGGAACAATATAGGCTAGTGGATTAATTAGGTGGGTTAATAGGGTGTTTATCATGAACTAAGGAGAGGATTTGAACCTCTGGCTGAAAGGGCTTAGGCCTTTTGCAATTACCATGCTCTGCCACCTTAATATGTCCTTATCTAGGGCCGCAATTTGGCTCACCCTTTACTTGATTTAGTTGCCTTCATCAATTAGGGGTGGGGCGTGCTTAAGGCATGGGCCCCCCTTTTCCGGTCCTTTCGTACTAGGAAAAGTAGCATTACAGATAGAAACTGACCTGGATTGCTCCGGTCTGAACTCAGATCACGTAGGACTTTAATCGTTGAACAAACGAACCCTTAATAGCGGCTGCACCATTAGGATGTCCTGATCCAACATCGAGGTCGTAAACCCCCTCGTCGATATGGACTCTGGGAGAGGATTGCGCTGTTATCCCTAGGGTAACTTGGTTCGTTGATCGGACTTATGTCCGGATCATGTTTGGTCAGATGTTCTGCGGTTTAGAGGTGTTGCTCTTAACTTTAGGATTTATTCCCGGTCCACTCGGAGGCTGTTTTTTCCTCCGTGGTCGCCCCAACCGAAGGTAAGATTCCATGATGCGCTAGGTTTATGCTCTTTAATAAGTTGTTTGACGCGATTGGGTCTGTACCTTAAGCTCCAAAGGGTCTTCTCGTCTTGTAGATTTATACCCGCTTCTGCACGGATAGATCAATTTCACTGACTGGAAAGGGGAGACAGTCAAGCCCTCGTTTAGCCATTCATACGGGTCTTCATTTAAAAGACAAGTGATTGCGCTACCTTTGCACGGTCAAAATACCGCGGCCGTTGAACCCATAGTCACTGGGCAGGCTGGACCTCCTATACTTAGATGTTTGCAGGAGGCGATGTTTTTGGTAAACAGGCGAGGCTTATGTTTGCCGAGTTCCTTCCTTTTCTTTTAGTCTTTCCTTTATAATAGCACTCCAGTGTGGGGTTAACGATTGGGATTTGCTGTGGGTATTTCTTGTTTCCTTTTAGTGTCCACATTTCCCTCTTTGATTGGGTTCGTTAATTACCAGTGGTTGGTCCGATCTAGCTTACACTTGTGCTCAGGAGAAGGTCTTCTTCTTGTTACTCATTTTAGCATAGTCTCTTCCATGTCGGCATGGGGAGGCCTAATAAATTTAGGGGAGTGGGATTGTATATCAGTATAATAAACTTCGTTCCGTTTGAGCTTTAACGCTTTCTATTTAGATGGCTGCCTTTAGGCCCACTAAGACGGTTAGTTTTGCTAAATGTGATCCTTATCCTCCTGTTAAGGTTGTATCCTTGGTTAAAGGGGCTGTACCCCCTATAACTAACTCTCGTGTCTTTCTCTGCGTCTAGTTTAGATTTACTTGTTTGACTAGGGGGTGCACGAGGCTGAACTTCTATCCACTTCTTAGGCAACCAGCTATCACCAAGTTCGGTAGGTCTATCACCTCTACCCGGAGCTCTTCCCACTCTTTTGCCACAGAGACGGGTTGGCCCTAAATAGGCTGTCTCGGGGTAGCTCACTTGGTTTCGGGGTTTCAAACTAAAGGTCTCTTTGCTTGAGGGTTACTGGCTAAATCATGATGCAAAAGGTACGAGGTTTAAGCTCTGCTTTTTAATGCTTATATGGGTTATTTCACTTCTCTTTCAGCTTTCCCTTGCGGTACTTTCTCTATTGCTTAGGTTGGCCTTTTCCGTCTCCCGTACTTAGGCGTGAAAATGGTTTAGTTTCTTCATTTAGGTTTTTTCCAATTATTTATATTATCAAATTACTTAAGTGCTTAAGCTAGCTGTTTGGCTCAGGGTAATCCAACTTGCATGGATGTCTTCTCAGTGTAAGGGAGATGCTTGTCTATCTCAGCCATACCCTGGGTTTAATCCAAGTGCACCTTCCGGTACACTTACCATGTTACGACTTGCCTCCCCTCGTTGGTGCTTTTAGGTTAATTACAGTTGACGCAATTTAACAGGGGAGAGTGACGGGCGGTGTGTACGCGCCTCAGAGCCGGGTTCAAAAGGACACTCTGCTTCCTTTTTACTACTAAATCCTCCTTCGAGCATTTTTTCATAGTGCTGTTCGTATTATTCTGGTATAGAAAATGTAGCCCATTTCTTTCCACTTCGTGCGCTACACCTCGACCTGACGTTTTGGGTTGTGCCCATTTCGCTTACTGTTAGTCCCTCACAGGGTAAGCTGACGACGGCGGTATATAGGCGGGAATGACTAGAAGTGGTGAGGTTTAACGGGGATTATCGGTTCTAGAACAGGCTCCTCTAGGGGGGTCTAAGGCACCGCCAAGTCCTTTGGGTTTTAAGCTGACGCTCGTAGTACCCGGGCGAATGTCTATTGTAATTTGACATTTGGGTTTATGACTGAGCATAGTGGGGTATCTAATCCCAGTTTGTTTCTCAGTTTTCGTGGGGTCAGGTGGGCTAAATTAAAGCTACTTTCGTGTTTGGGCTTCGGGCGCCTAGAAGCGTATAACGGCCAAAGGGCCCTTCGGCTTTATTGATATACTCCCTTAACCACCCTTTACGCCGTGCTTATCAACTAGGGCCTCTCGTATAACCGCGGTGGCTGGCACGAGTTTTACCGGCCCTCTTAGCCTTAACTAAGTCAAGTTTTCACTTATGGCTTAATATTTATCACTGCTGAATTCCCTTGGGGGTGTGGCCTGGCAAGGCGTCTTGGGCTAAATTTTGTGCCTGATGCCTGCTCCTCGTCCCCGGGCGGGGGATTAAGGGCATTCTCACGGGGCTGCGGAGACTTGCATGTGTAAATCGAGCTAAAGCTGATAATAAAGTCAGGACCAAGCCTTTGTGCGGGTGGAGCTTTCTAGGGCTCATCTTAGCATCTTCAGTGCTATGCTTTATGTTAAGCTACATCAGC